TTCTCTATGTTCAAGCATTTTTTTTTTTTAAGCTCCTTTTCCAAACCAAACCCGAAAAAGGTTCGTTCCCATAGACTTCCTTGAATTATGGGCCAGTGGTTTAATCACTTACTTCTTTATAATGCCAAAAAAATGACTAGGTTTTATATATGCTCATACTGCTTTGAATTTCAGTGATTCGGATTTTATTCTCTCGATGTATAGCAGGATTCAAAATTCCTATTTGAATGAAAAAAACTACAAGAAAGCCAGGAATTCGAACCGTAAGAATAAGATCCAATTTGTCTTTTGTTTTTCTTTTTTAATCTTGATTGGCATCAATCAATCTTCAAATAAAATAGATGAAACAAAGAACTAGAATGAGGTGCTATTAAGATTCGATCTACCTAGTTCATATCACATATATGAAATATGAAGATCAATATTTTCGATTGATCCATAAGAATCCTACTTTATATACTTCACCAAGACTCAAAAAAGTAAATAGTATAGTAGTATGGTAGAAAGAAATGAATTCACTTTTCTTTCTACCATACTATCAGATCTTATAGAATACTGCGGATTGTAGTCTGCTCATCTTAATTTTCATTAAGAACTAAGAAGTCAAGTTTCATTCAAATTAATTATTTTGACTTACTGTTTTTACATATATAATAAGTAAAAAGGCAGTAGGAACTAAAATGAACAGTGTAGTAGCAATAAATGCAAGAATATTTACTTCCATAATACCATCGTTTCTTTTTTTTTTTTACTGCGCAATAACTCGGGATTTAATCCCATAGAGATGAGGAATCAATCTTTCACCGGTAAATTCAATCAGATAAATTACATTGCGATGATATTGAATCAGATCAATATCATGAATAAGAATATCTGATGTATCAAATGGATTAATCGTCAAGAATTTAATAGTATAACATAGGAGGGTCCTTTATCCATACCGAATCCAAAATTAAATTGTTAAATTCATGATTCTATTAAGAATTTATTTCTTATCCTTATTTTGATTCTTAACTTTATATACCCTAAAATATGCCATATTCTTTATTCTTTGTAGAATCATCTGATCAAGTATTATTTGTCCATTTAGACAGCCTATTGGTTACCAACCCATCGAAATGAAAAAAGGACGGAGTTAAGTTCGAAATTCCTTTTTTAATGTTACTAATCAAGTTTTCTTGGAAACCAAATAAAGTGTAAGAAAACTGAACCTTAGTCTAAAAGATCTAATATCCCATAAAATTCACTCTTTTTTGTTGTTTCTTTGGACCCGAAGGAGAAAATCTTTCTTGGTAGTTATTAAAATTCCACATAATTGGAACCAAAAAAGGGGATAGGTTTAACCTGAATGGGTTCTATCAGGTTAATTATGTTTAATTCATTTTAGAATGTTATTCTAAAAAATGCCCCAGTAAAAATAAAGATTATAGTATTGTTATACATTATAAGGATCAGGAACAATAAAAAAATGAAGTTAGAGTATATTTTTGGAAATTATGATACAGGCTGCCCTCCAATAATTATACTAATTCACATGGGTCTCTCCTCCATTTATTGAAATCTAACGGACTTCTCTTGTGGGTTTCCCCTACCCTTTGCCTCCGAAGGAGGGATAAGATGGATTGATTATTTATTGTATACGTCGGGACTGACGGGGCTCGAACCCGCAGCTTCCGCCTTGACAGGGCGGTGCTCTTACCAATTGAACTACAATCCCCATAAAAAGTATATAACTCTTATTTATTCTTGTTATTTCATTCAAAGCATATCTATTTTGCATTATCACCCCGGTGTAACAGAGATACATGAATATATTGATAGGACCCTCAATGTTTAGTGAAAACAACATGGATTACTAGTAGTCCATGTTGTTATTCTCAAATCGATTGATACTACATTTTAAAACAAAAAATCCAACCTTGTTATTTTCTACCTGCGTGTTGGTTCTTTCTGGAAAACAAATGGGTCATATCCATTCATGGTGGATCAGCGCATTTTTGGGCCGAGCTGGATTTGAACCAGCGTAGACATATTGCCAACGAATTTACAGTCCGTCCCCATTAACCGCTCGGGCATCGACCCAGGAAAAATCACTTCTAAGGTTATTTAGAATCCATGATCAACTTCCTTTCATAGTACCCTACCCCCAGGGGAAGTCGAATCCCCGCTGCCTCCGTGAAAGGGAGATGTCCTGAACCACTAGACGATGGGGGCATGTTTTCCTGACCGCCGCAGACTCTACTATGCTCATAGTATGATTAGTTTTTCAAAATTGTCAATATAAAAGTAATTAGGGCCTTTTTGAAACTGCAACAATTCATGACATTGATATCAATAAACCTTTTATTTTTGAATAAAAAGAGAATATCGCAGAAACCACTCTGAGTCTATTGCATATATTTATGTATAGAATATATGTACATATATCTAGTTTATCCGTATAGTGACTCATTCAGTAATTGAATAAAAAGGGCCCTTTTAACTCAGTGGTAGAGTAACG